ATCGTAAGCTAAACCCGTGCTGACGAATAACCAACCCGCAATGAATAGGGAAGGTATAGTAATGCTATGAATGACCCAGTATCGAATACTGGTAATAATATCAGCAAATGAACGTTCTCCCGTGCTTCCAGACATGCTGAGCTCCACATATTCTTGTACAGTCAAAGAGGATCGATTCCGTGAAAGATGGGATCAGTAAATGGAAACCCACTGATCTTTCATCTTTGTGAGATCGTCAATAGTGCACCGAAAGTGCCTTTAGAGTATACCTAATCAGTATAGCCACCCTTCTTCTGACACAGCAACGAAAATTGAAAATTTCAATCAATCAGTCTCTAAGGGAGGTGGTACATAATTGATTTCTTCTTTTCTTATTCCTTATCTATGAGGAACCACGTGTCATTCAATCGAAAATTCCTGCAGTTGTAGTTATAAGGTACTTTTCATTACTAGCTTTGGACTCGAAATGGAAGATCCGCGAAAGTGTGAGTCCGACGAGTTGGGTTCTACTAATTCACGAAAGAGATTTTCATATTCCCACAATTTGATTCGATGGGAAATTTAGAAGTCACCTTCTCTGAGTTCTAGAGTAAAAGGGGTTTTTTGTGCGAATCCTTTCATTTGAAGGAATTGATTAGTAATACAATAACAGTAATAGATAGGATTCCATGAACGAAAACAAACAATACATACAAGAGTTGTAACAATCCACATTCCTGATGCAACCATTGCTTCATTAGGGACAAGGGTTCCTTCTTGACCGGTGGGACTCCAAAAAATGGAAAGAAAAAATGTCGAACCTAAGATAATCGAATTACGAGTCTTATAGTTGTCCAAAAATCAAATAGAAAAGAAAGATTTTCTTTCTTCGAGCGATCGTGTGATTTTTTTTTCTCAGTCGAGATATTATGTGTGATTAAAGAACCTACTACTTACTTGAATCAGGGAAAAGAGGTCGGTCGTTCCAAAAAAGAAACTAGATTTGATACAGTTGAAAAAGAAATGATCAAAATCGAAACGATTTGCGAATTTTATTCCACAGCGATTCAAAGTAAGTTTCATTTGTGAATGAAATTCCGCGACAAAGTTTTTATTCCTAGTCCTTTACTAAGAAGTTGCTGAATGAATCTGTTGATTTGCAATCGGGGAATCGGTAGATGTCACAAGATGATCAATCCAGCCTTTTTTTTCCACCCTAGCTTTGTTAGGGCCCCACAAAATGACTGATGAATCAAACTGAAATTGGAACAGATTTTGTCAATTGGTATTTTTTCGTATCCTTCTATCTTTCAAAAGCGGAAACTTAGGTAAGTGTTTTAGAACCATATGTATAAAAAGAACGTATCTCCTTTAGCTCCTTCATGCCTACTATAACTAGTTATTTCAGCTTTCTATTGGTGGCGTCAACTATAACCCCGGCCCTATTTATTGGTCTGAGCAAGATACGACTTATTTGAATTTGAAATGAATTGAATGAACAATTCTGTTATAAAAAGAAATGTTTCCGCGGATTCTAGAGTGCCTTTCCGCAGTAATTGCCAAGTCTTGCTTGATGAGATTCGTGGTCAATTCGGATTAATATTTGAGGATCGATATTCCCTCTCTCTTTTTCCCTTTTCAAATAAGAAATGATTGAAGTTTTACTATTTGGAATCGTGTTAGGTCTAATTCCGATTACTTTGGCGGGATTATTCGTCACTGCGTATTTACAATACAGACGCAGTGATCAGTTGGACCTTTGATTAAGTAACATTAACATTTCATTTTTGGATTGACTTCCTGCGGACTCAAAAAAGGAGGAGGTCGAATTCAGGTTGCTGGTCAAGTTAGTGAAGTTATTTCACTCAAATTCTACCTAAGAAGAGCAGAATCGCGCTCTGTAGGATTTGAACCCACGACATCGGGTTTTGGAGACCCACGTTCTACCGAACTGAACTAAGAGCGCTTTCTTATCACCAGGGATAAGACCGCAAAGAAAAAGATTTTTCTGTACCCCCCAGACCGTGTATCTATATACATAGAATATCATAAACGGAAAAATTCCGTTTGTCCAAATTCAATCGATCTCAGCGGACCTTTCGTTACTGCCCATAGGAGAAAGAATAGGTAGGGATGACAGGATTTGAACCCGTGACATTTTGTACCCAAAACAAACGCGCTACCAAGCTGCGCTACATCCCTTTCAATTGGTCTACAGTGTCATTGTATAAAATCTCTATCTTGTTTTCCACATCATTATTTCCTTTTCCTCATTGAGATACAATCTATCTTGCCATTTATTTTTTTTGGTTTCATAGAACACGTAAAACCTATCCAATTTTATAAATAGAAAGAATTATATGTATATTAATACTAATTAATACTAAAAGAATTCGATTCTATAGATAAGAAATAGATAGATAGGAAACCTCACGTAGAAATAAATGAATACTTATCAATAATCCAATACTCAGCCCTTTTCTTTTTTCGTTTTAAAGTTTTAAGGAAAGGGAAATCTTAGTGTGATTTACATTGACTAGGCCGTGGTATATTTCCGTTTTTGTTAGGGATTCCGCGTACAACTAAAATACAAGCGATCCTTAATTACCTATGCATCTGATCCTATATGTATTCCAATAAAGAAGGATAATTTTCAATGCGCGATCTAAAAACATATCTCTCCGCGGCCCCTGTGCTAAGTACTCTATGGTTCGGGTCTTTAGCAGGTCTATTGATAGAGATCAATCGTTTCTTCCCGGATGCGTTGACATTCCCCTTTTTTCATTCTAGTTATTGACATGAGAAGGGATGAAGAAGATTCGCGATACAATAAATTATCTGGAACTAATACCTCTTCTTCTCTCTCTTTCTTTGTTTTCTTATTTTTGAGGATAAAGATAAAGAAAGGGGGACAGAAAAAGAATCAAAGTGGATTCAACCTCGGCTAAACTTGCGATTAGGCTCGAATTCATAGAGGGAGTACGGAAATAGAACTAATGGGTCTAAGGTAACAAAAGCATACACGACACTTAAATGAAATACTCTATTGGGATTCGAAATAATTGAGAGTTAAAAATCATTGTATTACTTTTGAATATTACGCTATTGATTGCAACGAAATCTTTCCTAATCGGATTTCGGGTTAGCCACTTCTATTTTTTTCCTTTTTTTTTCTTCGTTTCGGATTGAAAATGGAAGAGTTGAGTGAATCCAAAATGCAAAGGAGGTTCATGGCAAAGGGTAAAGATGTCAGAGTCAGAGTTATTTTGGAATGTACTAGTTGTGTGCGAAACAATGTTACTAAGGAATCACCGGGCATTTCCAGATATATTACTCAAAAGAATCGACACAAGACACCTAGTCGATTGGAATTGAGAAAATTCTGCCCCTATTGTTACAAGCATACAATTCATGGGGAAATAAAGAAATAGATTGAACAGACCTTTACCAGTAACAAGAACAAATTACATAGAATATATATAAACAAATCAAATCCTATTTCGGTCGTATCCCAAATTCGAATTCAGAAATAGGATTTTAGAGATAAGGACTAAATACCATGGATAAATCGAAGCTACCCTTTCTGCAACCCAAGCCACCCTTTCCGAAATCCAAGAAACCCGTTCTGAAATCTAAGCGACCCTTTCTGAAATCCAAGAAACCCTCTCTAAAGTCGAAATCCAAGCAATCTTTTCGTAAGCGTTTGCCCCGAATTGTATCGGGGGATCGAATTCGGTATAGAAACATTGATTTAATTAGTCGATTTATTAGTGACGATGGAAAAATATTATCTAGACGAGTGAATCGATTGACCTTGAAACAACAACGATTAATTACTCTTGCTATAAAACAAGCTCGTGTTTTATCTTTGTTACCTTTTCTTCGCCCTAAGAAAAAAGATCCTAAGAAAAAAGAGAAACCATTTGAAAGAACAAGACCCAAGTCAACCCCTAGGGCTAAAAATGAAAAAAACGGTCCTCTAAATAAAAAAGGCCCTTTTTTTAATAAAATAATAAAAAAGGTCCTCTAAAAAAAAAGAGTCCTACGGCCACAAGAGAATAAAAGGAATCAAAATTCCAATCTTTAACCCAACTAGGATAGGGTGGATGTTTTGTTTGAAAAATGAGAGAACCCAAGGATTGTCACGTTGGAAGAAACCAAAAAGAATCCGAATCGGGGAAGAAAAACTCGTTTATTTTGACTACCTTATCCTATTCATTTATACTCCACCTTCCCGGAGTTGATTCTCCGGGGAACTTCGTTTAAACCCTTCCCTGAAAAATGAACCCTGTGAAATTCATGAAACCATGGAAAGACAATTTATCTCATTGGAAATCATGGAAACACAATTTCGATTTGATATAGCGATTTGCGCTAGTATTTTTCGATTAAGAAGCAAGTGCTTCTTGTGGAGATTGTGTATAAATACACTATAACTATGGAATACGTGAATCTCACGAATTACTGCATTTAAACGAGTGATCCACAAACGGCGAAAATCTCTCTTTTTCCTGCTTCTATCCCGATGAGCAGAACCCAAAGCTCTCGTTTTCTGTTGAGTCATAGTTCGAGTAAGTCTTGAATGGGCCCCTCGAAAAGTGGATGAAAATAGACGCATTTTTGTTCTACGTCTCCGAGCTATATATCCTCGTCTAATTCTGGTCATTGAATCCACTGAAACTTTGATGAATAACTAATTGCTTTCTTTTCTTTCAGTCATTCTTTTTTCCCCTCCTAGTCTATTAATAACAAAACGGATTTTTCCGATGTATAAAAAAAAATTCCGAATGGCTTTTGCTACGATGACCTTCCCAACCACGATTTTTTCCAGGCATTTCACCTCGCAATAAAAAATTAGATTAATCAAAAAACCAGTCAAAGTCAATTTAAGTAATAAATATAAATGAATAAAAAATAGTGGGTTCCATCGTTTCCATGGTTACTTTTGAAACGGTGAGGTCCTTTCTATACACCGGAGCCCCTTCCTTATTTAGTAACTCGTATAGTTCACACTCTTTAGCTCTACCCATGAATTATCCAGTAATAGGTCTTTTCACAATAAGATCTACCTATACAGTAACGGCATTTAATTATGAAGGTTGGTTAGGTAGCTGACCCTGTAAGTCCGTTCTTGCAAGAGTAGGAGCAGCATTTTTATGCTTCTTAAATAAGATTTCCCCCGCTTAATGGAGAACCATTTGCTACCAATGGGGGATTGCTTCTCATCTCCAATTGAGGTGATCGGATTTATACCAATGGAAACCATAAATTTTATACACAATAAAGGTCTTTTTTTTTTTTTTTAGACAGTGAATGGAGTTCTTCCACTCTATCTTATTCATTGGTTTTATCCTATTCATTGGTACGGATCTTTGATACTGTAAAAATTGTTTCCTTTCTTTTGGTTCAGTTTATGATCTGAACGAGTCGCACATACACCCTAGTACATGTTCCTCGACGCTGAGGACATCCCCGAAGAGCGCGGGCTTTGTTGACATTTCTGATTGGCTGTCTTGTGTTTCTAATAAGTTGTTTAATAGTTGGCATGCTGAATTATATACAGAATGGGCTGGTTTAGATCGATCCTAACCGGATGATTCTAAAAAAAAAAATGATATACCTTTTAATAATGAGATAACATCTGTCGGTTTTCCTGTATTTCGCATGATTTCGCGAGGGTAAGGTAACGCAAACTATAAGAAGCAACCGTACATGTACAGGCATTGTTTGCCCATTGCATACGGTTGCTTCCAGACATTCTTCTTTCTTGTCTCTCTTTTGGTGTCGTGTAGACATGTAACTCTTCGCCTAGCCAGATTTGTTCCCAAGATCTACCCCTAACAAGATAGATCTACCCCTACAAGTAAGACAAGATAGTTACAATTTTATAACTTTCGTTAACTGGGGCTTTTGCGTGAGTTTTTTAGTTTGTGGTTTCTTTTTTGGTTTGGTTTGTGGCTCGTGAGTTTTTTGGTTTGGTTTGGTTTGTGAGTTTTTTGGTTTGTGGTTTGTGGTTTCTTTTTTGGTTTGGTTTTTGGTTTGGTTTGTGGCTCGTGAGTTTTTTGGTTTGTGGTTTGTGGTTTCTTTTTTGGTTTGGTTTGTGGTTTCTTTTTTGGTTTCTTTTTTGGTTTCTTTTTTGGTTTGTGGCTCGTGAGTTTTGTGGTTTGTGGTTTGGTTTGTGGTTTTTGGTTTCTTTTTTTGTTTGTGGCTCGTGAGTTTTGTGGTTTTTGGTTTTTGGTTTGTGGCTCGTGAGTTTTGTGGTTTGTGGTTTGTGGCTCGTGAGTTTTGTGGTTTGTGGTTTTTGGTTTCTTTTTTGGTTTGGTTTTTGGTTTGGTTTGTGGCTCGTGAGTTTTGTGGTTTGTGGTTTTTGGTTTGGTTTGTGGTTTTTGGTTTGGTTTGTGGTTTCTTTTTTGGTTTGGTTTTTGGTTTGGTTTGTGGTTTGGTTTGTGGCTCGTGAGTTTTGTGGTTTGTGGTTTTTGGTTTGTGGTTTCTTTTTTGGTTTGGTTTTTGGTTTGGTTTGTGGTTTGGTTTGTGGCTCGTGAGTTTTGTGGTTTGTGGTTTTTGGTTTCTTTTTTGGTTTGGTTTGTGGCTCGTGAGTTTTGTGGTTTGTGGGTTCAAATCCAAATTTGTCCATAAACCTCACGTACGCAACTTTAGCTCTCCTCATTCTCTTGAGAATTCTTTTCAGAATTATCTTTCTCTTGCAGTCGTATATAGTATATTCGAGGAGGTCTTTGCCTGTTCGTTCCTTAAAGTGGTCGTCCGCCTGCTTAATGCATACTAAATTAAGATTTAAAATTTTGGGCTTATTTTTTTGGTGGGATCATAGACTCCCCCTACTACATCAACAAGTCCATGAATTTTGGCTTGGCGTGCTGACATCAGATAATCCATCTGCATGTCAGCAAATACGGTCGTCCAGGATTTTCCTGTTCTTTGTGCATAACACTTTGTGACCAGGTCGCGGAGACTTTTAACTTCATCCCCATCTAGGTGCACCTCCCGGTCGGGCTCAAGAAAACCACAATTAGGTTGGTGTAGCATTACCCTAATGATCTAACATCAGGAAGGATTCCTCTATTTCGCACGATTTGGCGAAGTAAAAAGGTAAGGTAACGGATAGATTATAAGAACAAAACAAAAAGAGAGAGTTGAACAACCGTACAGGCATCGTTTGTGCATTGCATACGGCTCTACGATGGAATTCGGTTTTTTTTCATTTCACTTCCACTGAATAAAGAAAGATAAAAATAGGATTTCTAAGACCCGAGGATTGCTCAATGATCTAGTTACCACCCTTCCCTTCGAGAGAATTTCAAAATATTAATAATTAATACTAGGATAGTACTATGATGGCTCCGGTGCTTTATCTATTTTTCTCGTTTGCGATTCGGCAATCCCAAAGTGTATTTTTTATTGAATCAACTAAGCAACTAAGGAAAAATGATCGTATTTTTTTTTTTTTTTTAATCTTTCATACACTAAATAGTGGAAAGGGACTTTGGGTATGAAAACCAAAAAGTTTGTGACGCGGAAATGGATCCCCGATAGATAAGATCCAATCTGAAATGCTTTTTGTTTCATACCACTCTCTCGATACAGAATCTCAGCGTATGAAAAAACAATAATTGCGCCTTGCAAACTCGAAGTGCCATGCTATTATTACTTAGTATTTGATTCATATTCCATATAGCGAAGGCATAATCTTCTTTTTTCTCTCAAACAAGAAATCAAAATGCATTGGCACGACCTGAAACGAGAGGCGATGCTATACGTTCGCCAAATTCTCCTGCGCTCAGGACCAAGGATCCCATTGAGTGGGCCGCCCCCAGGCTCATTGTATAGGTATAGGGTGGCGCCTTTCGTATCATATCAAAGAGAGCGAGTCCGCATAGTACCAACCCGCCTCGAGAGTTTATAAACACCCAATGATCCCTGGTCTTATCCTCTCTGGTGAGAAATACCATGAGACCCAGAAGGGTAGCTGTGATTTGATAATCAAGGCTTTGGAATAAAAAAAGGGATCTTTGTCGATGAAGTCGATTGATTAGAACAAAATTGTATCCCTTAAGGAAACCCTACACGCATGTTTTTGGTGCATACGATTTCACAAATTGCAATGTGGAAATTCTAGCCCTTTTCATTGTTTTATAGCAGGACTTTTCTAATTCCTAACGAGCGTACTTTTTTTCTTTCATTTTTCAAGAAAGAGAAGTTTTGGCGCACTTCCCCCCAAAAAAGAAGTCATGAAACTTGAAACGTGTCGAATTTACTTTGCATGGAGGTTTTCTTTTTTTTATTTTTTATTTTATCGAACTCCAAATTCTATTTTCAATTATGGTGTCATTTTCTTGTTACTGAATGGGCTTCTTCTATTCTTTTAGGTTTAGGATCTACTCCGAGTAAAGATTGACCTACCAGACCTCAATTGGGATATATATCTAGTATATATATATATTTGTAGGTTTGGAATGGAATCGCTTTTACGGTCTAATCAATAGGAATCTTTTATGTTATGATACAAAGGGGAATTTTACATATTCCTATTTGACCAATTGGGTATTTTATGAGCGGAGTCTGGATCCTTCATTTTAGTGGTCTAACCAAGTCAACCATTAATTATTCCATTTGAATAATTGACAATTGAAATAGGAATCTCTCAATTGCAATTAATTATTGGCTTTGAGTTCAAACTTTCAATTCTTGATCAGTCACTTAACCCTTTTTGGTAGAAAGAGAGAATATCTTGATGGGGGAAGAGCATGGGGAAATCCCATAGGACCCATTATGGCTGCCAAGTCGTACTAGATGTCCACCCATGAAGCTTCCTCGTCTTCAGCTTCAAGAATCAGAAAAGGGACTTTTGGAAGACCAACGGGCATACGAGGAGACGGAGCTCGAGAGCTCCCCCCCTTTGGGTTGGGGTTTGTGGATGCGAAAGCGTGGGCAAAGCAATACTACTATTGGCTCGTATTTTCCTTTTTCCATAGATTGAAAAGTTCATAGAATAAGACCGAGCAGTGGCCATAGAACCAGACCAATGCTGCATTCATTGCGGATTGATACTTATCGGGTATAGAATAGATCTGTTTCTATTTGTTCCTACAAACAGAATTGGTCCGTTATTCCTAAGGGAATGGACTCAATATTTCCCCATGCTCCGAGAGAATCCATTGAAAGGGGGAAGTCCCCAATGCGATAAAGTTACATAGTGTATATTTATTTTTCTTTGAGAAAGAGGTCTTTCCATGGGTTTGCCTTGGTATCGCGTTCATACTATTGTATTGAATGATCCCGGTCGGTTGCTTTCTGTCCATATAATGCATACTGCTCTAGTGTCGGGTTGGGCCGGGTCGATGGCCTTATACGAATTAGCAGTTTTTGATCCCTCTGATCCCATTCTTGATCCGATGTGGAGACAGGGTATGTTCGTTATCCCATTCATGACTCGTTTAGGAATAACCAATTCGTGGGGTGGTTGGAGTATCGCAGGAGGCACTATAACGAATCCGGGTATTTGGAGTTACGAAGGTGTGGCCGGGGCACATATAGTATTTTCTGGCTTGTGCTTTTTGGCCGCTATCTGGCATTGGGTGTATTGGGATCTAGAAATATTCTGTGATGAGCGTACAGGAAAACCCTCTTTGGATTTGCCCAAGATCTTTGGAATTCATTTATTTCTCTCAGGGCTAGCTTGCTTTGGGTTTGGCGCATTTCATGTAACAGGTTTGTATGGTCCTGGAATATGGGTGTCCGATCCGTATGGACTCACGGGAAAAGTACAATCTGTAAATCCTGCGTGGGGTGTCGAAGGTTTTGATCCTTTTGTTCCAGGCGGAATAGCCTCTCATCATATTGCAGCAGGGACATTGGGTATATTGGCGGGCCTATTCCATCTGAGTGTCCGTCCGCCCCAACGTTTATACAAAGGATTACGTATGGGTAATATTGAAACTGTACTTTCCAGTAGTATCGCTGCTGTCTTTTTTGCAGCTTTTGTTGTTGCTGGCACTATGTGGTATGGTTCCGCAACGACCCCGATCGAATTATTTGGTCCCACCCGGTATCAATGGGATCAAGGATACTTTCAGCAAGAAATATATCGAAGAGTTGGCGCTAGCCTAGCCGAAAATCAGAGTTTCTCAGAAGCTTGGTCTAAAATTCCAGAAAAATTAGCTTTTTATGATTACATCGGAAATAATCCAGCTAAAGGGGGATTATTCAGAGCGGGCTCAATGGACAACGGGGATGGAATAGCGGTTGGATGGTTAGGACATCCTATCTTTAGAGAGAAAGAAGAAGGCCGAGAGCTTTTTGTACGCCGTATGCCTACTTTTTTTGAAACATTTCCAGTCGTTTTGGTAGACGGAGATGGAATTGTGAGAGCCGACGTTCCTTTTCGAAGGGCAGAGTCGAAGTATAGTGTCGAACAAGTCGGTGTAACTGTTGAGTTCTTTGGTGGTGAACTCAATGGAGTCAGTTATAGCGATCCTGCTACTGTGAAAAAATACGCTAGACGCGCTCAATTGGGTGAAATTTTTGAATTAGATCGTACTACTTTGAAATCGGATGGTGTTTTTCGTAGCAGCCCCAGGGGTTGGTTTACTTTTGGCCATGCTTCATTTGCTTTGCTTTTCTTTTTCGGGCACATTTGGCACGGTGCGAGAACTTTGTTCAGAGATGTTTTTGCCGGCATTGACCCAGATTTGGATGCTCAAGTGGAATTTGGAGCATTCCAAAAACTTGGAGATCCAACTACAAGGAGACAGGTAGTTTGATACACAACATTCCTTTGGTTTTTTTCTACTTTATTTGATTTTTTTGAGTTAACACAGGGGAGCAGAGAAACCGTGATTTTTTGATCACCGACTTTTGACTCTTGCCCTTTCTTTATCTGGGAGATGATCCCACCAAATGAACAGATGTGGAAGCTATAATTGTAAACCACGATCGAATCTATGGAAGCATTGGTTTATACATTCCTCTTAGTCTCTACTCTAGGGATTCTTTTTTTCGCTATCTTTTTTCGAGAACCACCGAGGGTTCCAATTAAAAATAAAAAGGTGAACTGATTGGGCCTTATCTCAATTGAAGTAATGAGACTCCCCTATTAGATGGGGGAGTCTCATTACTTCAACTAGTCTCCATGTTCCTCGAATGGGTCTCTTAGTTGTTGAGAGGGTTGCCCAAAGGCGGTATATAAGGCGTACCCGGTAAAACTTACAAGTGAGCCAGAAAGAAAGATGGTGACTAGGGTTGCTGTTTCCATTATTCGAGAATTTCAAGACTACAATGGATCTATGATAAGATCGTTTATTTAGAAGGGAAGGGTATACAAAGTCAACAGATCTCAAAAAAAAAAAAGTATTTTTTATGGCAACACAAACCGTTGAGGGCAGTTCTAGATCTGGTCCAAGACGAACAACAGTAGGGGCTTTATTGAAACCGTTGAATTCGGAATATGGGAAAGTGGCTCCGGGATGGGGAACCACTCCTTTGATGGGTGTCGCAATGGCTTTATTTGCAGTCTTTCTATCTATTCTCTTGGAGATTTATAATTCTTCTGTTTTACTGGACGGAATCTCAATGAATTAGATCCATACCCTAAGAACCAAGAAGTCTTAACTGTTTTTTCAACCCCAAATAACTCACTTCCCCCCCCCTTTTTTTTAGGGGCCTCAAGTCTCAAATCTGTAATCCTACACTAGAATCAAGGAAACAAACCTCATCTATTCTGTATACATTTTCGAAATATATAGAGATAGAAGGGCACTTTTGCTACAGAGAATCCTCGGAGGCCGTTCAACGCGGGAAGCTATATTTGCTCGCTTTCCCGCAGTGCCTGTCGGATAGCTTCGAGGCGAGACAACGCTGTCTCCTGACTCGTATCGAGATCCAAACGAAGTTCCTGGCGAAGGGAATTTCGTGGGCCCCTAATTGCAAAGAAGAATCTTCTGTGTCAGATCCTTCCTCCATAGAAGAATGGTCAACCTCGTATCCTTCCTCCATAGAAGAGTCCTCTAGATCTATAGTTTGAACCGTAGCCCCGCCAGTCGGCAAAGACCTGGTAGGTAAGCAGGATTTAGTACCACTATAAGTGAGGGTTCCTATAACCGCAGTCAGGAGAGCAGCTTTTAGGCGGTTTCTTAGTGACCGGTTAATCATTCGTGATTTGAGTGATTGGCTTGTCTCTTCACTTTTATGTGAAAGCAGAGGAAAGGAAAGTTTATTAAGAGCTTATATTATAGCTTATACTATAATAAACTTCTTTGTTTTTCAGAATATTTTCTATTAATATTCCATTTTATTATGAATTTCGTTATTAATGCATATATATTTTGGTAGGGCAGTTCGACCGTGGAATTCCTTTGTTTCGGTATTTCCGGAATATGAGTGTGTGACTTGTGAAAATGGATCCTATTGATAGTATAGAGAATGGTCTGTCATCTAGAGAGAGATGGTTTCACCTCGTCTGATATTCATTAGAATATCTGGAGCACGGAATCCATAGAATAGATCAA